GATAAGTGGAAGGATGAAAGAAAGAGAGAAAAAGAATATCAATGATATCCGATTCTAATATGTAAGGTCTATGAGTCATCTCATAAAAGGGTAGTGTAAGAAAGCAGCAATACTAAAAAAATCCATAAGTAAATGAATATATTCTAATTAGATAAATATATCCATAGAACACAAGAGCCCCGAGTCAATAAAAACTGAGAAGGTTGACTCAAGAAAAAAGAAAAATTTATTAGGAGCTTCGTTGTAGAATTAAGACCTAACCATTAATTGAGAAGCGATGGGAACGACGGAACCCGTGAATACATAAGATTCGGAATCTTAATGATTCATTGGATGGGATGGCGAACGAACCAAAGACAAATCCATTTATTCTGAGGAGTCTCATAGGGCTAAACCCCACGTCTGAAATAGATAATGAACGAGTAAATATTCGCCCGCGAAAATTTTGGATTTTATTGTGAATTTAGAAATTTGGACCAATCCGATATGATAATAAACGGAAAAACAAAATAAAGATTCATTATAACCTTACCTTATACCTTATATTATAAATAACAAAACATTATTATACAGTTCTATATGGGTAGCAAAAATTGTCTATAATATAGAATATAAAATGGAATACATGTTTAGTTATATATCAAAACAAGATATATACTAAAATAGACCAAATAAATTCGATGAAATCTCAAAAAACACCACGATTCAGTATATTTCTATTCTATTATTCATTAGAAAAAGAAATGCATATTTTTTTTTAATCGTTTCATTCGCGAGGAGCCATATGAGGTGAAAATCTCATGTATGGTTCTGTAGTAGAGATGGGAGTGAGAAAAAACCATCAACTATAACCCCAAAAGAACCAGATTCCGTAAACAACATAGAGGAAGAATGAAAGGAATATCCTATCGAGGTAATCATATTTGCTTCGGTAGATATGCTCTTCAGACACTTGAACCCGCTTGGATCACATCTAGACAAATAGAGGCAGGGCGCCGGGCAATGTCACGAAATGCCCGCCGTGGTGGAAAAATATGGGTACGCATATTTCCAGACAAACCAGTTACAGTAAGACCTACAGAAACACGTATGGGTTCGGGAAAAGGATCTCCCGAATATTGGGTAGCTGTTGTTAAACCGGGTAGAATACTTTATGAAATGAGTGGAGTCACAGAAAATATAGCCAGAAAAGCTATTTCAATAGCAGCATCCAAAATGCCTATACGAACTCAATTTATTATTTCGGGATAAGAATTCGAACCAAAGCAAAGAAAAAGAAGTCTTTGGAATGAAAAAACAATTGCAATTGTAGGTTTGGTTTATTTTTTTTTAGACAAACAATATTTCTAATATTTCTTTTTGACTTCGACCTTTGCACTGAAAGAACAAATCAAAAATAATATGATTCAACCTCAAACCCATTTGAATGTAGCCGATAATAGCGGGGCCCGCGAATTGATGTGTATTCGAATCATAGGAGCTAGTAATCGACGATATGCTTATATTGGTGACATTATTGTTGCTGTAATTAAAGAAGCAGTACCAAACACACCTTTAGAAAAATCAGAAGTGATCAGAGCTGTAATTGTACGTACTTGTAAAGAATTCAAACGTAACAACGGTATGATAATACAATATGATGATAATGCTGCGGTTGTCATTGATCAAGAAGGAAATCCAAAAGGAACTAGAATTTTTGGTGCGATCGCACGAGAATTGAGACAGTTAAATTTCACTAAAATAGTTTCATTAGCACCCGAGGTATTATAAAACAAGACCAGGATATTTTTATCTATTTGAATGAAATAAATTCATTAATAGATTCTGTCTCACGCATATACCTTTTTAATTACAAACGGATACTTTTCTTTAATTATTCAAAAAAAAAAAAAAGAAAAAAATGAAATGAAAATAAAAAATAGCATGTGAATTATATGAAAAGTCAAGGGCAACAAGCATTTTAGTTTATCATGGGAAAGGATACGATTGCTGACATAATAACCTCTATACGAAATACTGACATGAATAGAAAGGGAACAGTTCGAATACTATCTACTAACATCACCGAAAACATTGTTAAAATACTTTTACGGGATGGTTTTATTGAAAGCGTGAGAAAGCATCGGGCGATTGACAAGGATTTTTTAGTTTTAACTCTACGACATAGAAGAAATAGAAAAGGATCATATAAAACTATTTTTCATTTAAATTTAAAACGGATCAGCAAGCCCGGTCTACGAATCTATTCTAATTATCAACGAATTCCAAGAATTTTAGGAGGGATGGGGATTGTAATTCTTTCTACTTCTCGAGGTATAATGACAGATCGAGAGGCTCGATTAGAAAGAATTGGTGGAGAAATTTTGTGTTATATATGGTAATCCTTCTGATATACGAATTCTATGAGAAACTTACATCCATATAGATTGGTGAAAAAAGAGAGAAAAAAACAAGTTTCTAATGTCACTTCTCGTCCATTAGTTAATACGTAAAGGGTTTT